TGGTAATAATGTTAGGATATTTAGTGCCGGGTTACTTTTTCATAGATCTTTGGTGGGGTTTGTTAGGCTACTTGTTGTGCACGGAGGGATAAAAAAATTGATGCATATATATATATATATATATATATAATGTGGGATGCCAATTCATACCTCAACTTGTTGGTCTACGCGTTCTTGAGTCCTCCTTGGTTTCGGGGTTTGACAAGGATAACAGGATTTGCCGAGCGTAGGGGGGTAGGGGGGTTTGTCGCGCAAAAACCAGAGGGGCACTATGTAAGGATAAGTTGAAGAAGAGATGAACATGTTATGCACTTGATTTAATCTTATGTAATTCTTAATTTATGTCTTCAAGTAATTAACTTTTATGTCACATACAAGGAAAATGTTCTACCTTAATTAACAATCCTTAGCTCTGCACTCTGAAATGCCAGATGAAAAGAAACCTAAAAAAGATAACGTTATGCATATAAGAGAATGCTCGGCATGGTGGGTAACGAGACATATGTACTACACCATTAATCAGATGCCAGTATAGTTATCTTAGGGTGGAATATTACAGTTATGTTCCTGAAATAGGAACCAGATGCCAGTAATAGTTCATATTGTGTGACCCCCACAATTATTGTCCCTGACCCTATCATGCATGATGTGTTTTTATATAAACTGGTTGGTGGTCTCTTACTACATTAAAGTGTTTTGATGGGATTTTAGTTGTTTCTCCAAGGAAAAATTTGAGGTCGATTTCTAAGGGAATTAATCTATTACTCAGCTTTGAAGGGTTTTATTTCTGAGTTTTAATTTCATGCTTTATGTTATAGCCTAGTATTTAGTACTTGCTTTATGGTTAAAATAATGGCATGGTGATAATACATAGGTGTATTAAAACATTCGTGTAATATTACACATATCATGTGTTAAACCATAAAGGGATGGTTTGTCCCCAGAAAATAGTTTAGTTTAGAATTCTGGCTTTGGGAGCCAGTGGTGAGAGTTAAAATCTCTTTTTTCTGGGCGCTAGGGAGGAGTTTAACCTCCGATCTTCGGATTACAAGACCGATGCTTTTAGGCTAAGCTACTAGGGCAAGTTCATTCTAGTGCTTTGTTTTCCAATCATCCTGCTAGTGGGATAAGGATGAGGAATAGTGCGAAGTATAGGACGGATGCGATTTGTCCAATGATGATGAATGGGTGCTCTACTGGTATTCCTCCGATTCACGTTAAGATGATTATGTCTGCTACCAGGGTTCAGAACAGGAATTGGGTGATTGGGCGGAATGTTAGTCCTCGTTGTTTTGAGGTGTGTAGAAGTGGTACGACTATTAGTACTAAGATGGAGAATAATAATGCTAGGACCCCTCCTAGTTTGTTTGGGATAGATCGTAGAATGGCGTAGGCGAATAGGAAATACCATTCTGGTTTAATGTGTGGGGGAGTGACTAAGGGGTTGGCGGGAGTAAAGTTTTCTGGATCTCCTAACAGGTTTGGGGAAAATAATGCTAGTAGTGTGAGGGCTAGGAGTATGATTACGAATCCAAGCAGGTCTTTGTAAGTAAAGTATGGGTGGAAAGAGATTTTGTCTGCGTCCGAGTTCAGCCCGATTGGGTTGTTCGATCCGGTTTCGTGGAGGAATAGAAGATGTAGGATGGTTGCGGCTGCAATAATAAATGGTAGCAGGAAGTGGAATGCAAAGAATCGTGTTAGCGTTGCGTTATCTACTGAAAACCCACCTCAGATCCATTGGACCAGCATGTCTCCTATATACGGTACGGCGGATAGGAGGTTTGTAATTACTGTGGCACCTCAGAAGGATATTTGGCCCCATGGGAGTACGTAGCCAACGAAGGCTGTTGCTATGACTAGTAGTAGGAGAACCACGCCGATGTTTCAGGTTTCTTTGTAAAGGTAAGAGCCGTAATATAGGCCTCGGGCAATGTGTATGTAGATGCAAAGGAAGAAAAATGATGCTCCGTTGGCGTGCATATTACGGATTAGTCAGCCGTAGTTTACGTCTCGGCAGATGTGGACGACTGATGAAAATGCGGTTGAAATGTCCGATGTGTAGTGTATGGCTAGGAATAGGCCGGTAAGGATTTGAGTAGCTAAGCATAGTCCTAGAAGAGACCCAAAGTTTCATCAAGCTGAAATATTGGATGGTGCTGGTAGGTCAACTAGTGCGCTATTAGCGATTTTAATTAGGGGGTGTGTTTTTCGTAGGCTTGCCATGATGGTTCTTGTAGTTGAATAACAACGGTGGTTCTTCAAGTCATTGGTCTCGGTTAAAATCTGAGCAAGAATTATGACCTATTTTATGTTTTTATTACTCGTAGCTTTAATTGTGGGCTTAGTTGCTGTTGCCTCTAATCCTACGCCTTATTTCGCTGCATTTGGTTTAGTGGTTGCAGCTGGGGTTGGGTGTGGAGTTTTGGTTGGCCATGGGGGTTCTTTTTTATCGTTGGTTCTTTTTTTAATCTATTTAGGGGGGATACTTGTGGTTTTTGCTTATTCAGCAGCTCTGGCTGCTGAGCCTTTCCCGGAGGCCTGGGGTAGTCGTTCTGTGCTGTTTTATGTTATAGTTTATTTACTAGGGGTTGGCCTGGTGGCGGGGTTGTTTTGAGGGGGGTGATATGAGGGTTCGTGAGTGGTTGTAGACGGGCTGAAGGAGTTTTCTGTTTTGCGTGGTGATATTGGTGGTGTGGCTGTGATGTACTCGTCTGGTGGGGGTATATTAGTTATTTGTGCTTGGGTGTTGCTTTTAACCTTGCTTGTCGTGTTAGAGTTGACTCGTGGTCTGAGTCGTGGAACCCTTCGGGCGGTTTAAAGAAGGACTGGGATGGTGGCTAAGATTAGGGTCAGGAGGAAGATGGTTAGATATGTTTTGATTATTCCTCGTGTGATGTCATTTGTAATTTTTGCTATGACTATTTGGGTCAGTGCTAGGCCTTTTGGTCCGATAACTTCAAGCCATGTTTTGTCGAGTTGAGTGGCAGCTGATTGTCCCAGGGTAAGTTTGAGTTTTGGGAGGAGGCGGTGAATGATTATGGGGAAGAACCCTAGCATGTTTGAGAAGTGGTGTGTGTGGATTATTGGAGTAATTTTTACTTGTTTACTTGTTATATTGGCTAATTCTATGGCTACTAGTAGGCCTATAATCGTTACTAGGAGGGCTGCTATTTTTAGGGTGGTTGGCATTGTTATGGTTGGTGTTTTTATTGGCAGGAAGTTTTGTGTAATGATGAGTCCTGCAATAATACTTCCTCAGGCAAGTCGTTTGATAGAGTTAATTACTAGTGGGTTGTTTTCGTTGATTGGGGAAAGGGGCAGGAATCGTGGGGTTCCTATGACTACGAAGTATACTAGTCGGAAACTATATACTGCGGTGAATGATGTGGCAACTAGTGTCAGGATTAGGGCTCAGGCGTTTAGATAGGAGGTGTTTAAGGCTTCAATAATTGCATCTTTTGAGAAGAATCCTGCCAGGAATGGGGTTCCTGTCAGGGCGAGGCTGCCAACTGTGAAGTAGGTTGAAGTGGCGGGCATTATATTAAATAATCCGCCTATTTTTCGAATATCTTGCTCGTCGTTTAGGCTGTGGATAATTGATCCTGAACATAGGAACAGTATAGCTTTAAAAAAGGCGTGGGTGCAGATGTGAAGGAATGCTAGTTGTGGTTGGTTTAATCCAATTGTGACTATTATTAGTCCTAATTGGCTTGATGTTGAGAAGGCTACAATTTTTTTGATGTCATTTTGGGTTAGGGCACAAGTGGCTGTAAATAGCGAGGTTAGTGCTCCAAGACAAAGACAGGCTGTTAGGGCTAGTTGATTGTTTTCTATAAGAGGGTGGAGGCGGATCAGTAGGAAAATCCCTGCAACAACTATAGTACTTGAGTGAAGTAGGGCGGATACTGGCGTGGGGCCCTCTATGGCAGACGGGAGCCAAGGGTGGAGGCCAAATTGGGCTGATTTTCCTGTTGCTGCCAAAGCAAGCCCTATTAGGGGGATTGTTATATCAAAATTTTTTGATAGGGTGAAAATTTGTTGGATTTCTCAAGAGTTAAGGTTTATTGCGAACCAGGCTATGGTCATAATCAGTCCAATATCTCCTACTCGGTTATAAATAACGGCCTGAAGGGCTGCTGTGTTAGCATCTGCTCGTCCGTGTCACCACCCGATGAGTAGGAATGACATAATTCCTACTCCTTCTCAGCCGATGAATAATTGGAATATGTTGTTGGCTGTGACTAGAATTATTATAGCTACTAAAAATGTGAGCAGGTATTTAAAGAATTGATTAATATTGGGGTCAGAGTGTATGTATCATAGTGCAAATTCTAGGATTGACCAGGTGACATATAGGGCAATTGGGACGAAAATTAGGGAGTAGTGGTCGAACTTAAAGCTAATATTTACGTCAAATGTCTGGGTGTTTATTCATTGTCAATTTGTGATGATGCCCTCTGTTTTTAGGTTTAGGAAGATTATGAGTGGCAGGAGACTAACGAAGAATGCGGAGCTAACAGCAGTTTTGGTTGTTTCTGCTATGTTAAATCCTTGTTGATTAGGGTTTAGTGATATAAGTAGGGGGTATATTAAGATGAAGAAAATTAGAAGGAGGGATGAATGTATAATTAGTGTCATTTTAGCTTTCACTTGGATTTGCACCAAGGGTTTTTGGTTCCTAAGACCAACGGATGAGCTGTTATCCTTTAAAAGCGTAAGGAAGCCATGGATTTTAACCATGGAGCGTAAGGATTAGCAGTGCTTACTATTTTCTGTTCTTCCTCGGTGAGTAAGGGGGTTTTAACCCCTGTCTTTAGAATCACAATCTAATATTTTGGTTAAACTATACTTACAAATAGCATCATCCTCATATGAGTTCTGGTTTTGTCACTAGCAGGATAACGGGAATTAGGTGTAAGGTTATTAGTAGGTGTTCTCGGGTGTGGAATGGTTGGAGTCCCATAATGTGGTTTGGTGTTGGACCTCGTTGTGATATAAGGAATATATATAGAGAGTAGCCGGCTGTAATTAGCGTTCCTAGTCCGGTGAGTAGAATTGTTCATGGGGATCAGTTGAATAGTGTTGTAATAATTATGAGTTCCCCTATTAAGTTTGGTAGTGGTGGGAGGGCTAGGTTGGCTAGGTTGGCGATGAATCATCACACTGCGGTTAGTGGAAAGATCACTTGTAGTCCTCGGGCAAGGACTATTGTCCGGCTGTGGGTTCGTTCATATGCTGTGTTTGCCAGGCAGAACAGTGCTGAGGACACTAGCCCGTGAGCAATCATTAGGATGATTGCTCCTGAAAATCCTCATGGGGTTTGGATTAGAATCCCTCCTGCCACTAGGCCTATGTGGCTCACAGATGAGTAGGCGATTAGTGATTTTAGGTCTGTTTGTCGAAGGCAGATTGACCCGGTTATGATAATGCCTCAGAGGGCTAGGATGATGAATGGGTAGGCTAGTTCTTTTGATAGGGGGTCTAGTATCACTATTATACGTATTATTCCGTATCCGCCGAGTTTTAGTAAGACTGCTGCTAGTACTATTGATCCTGCTACAGGGGCTTCTACGTGTGCTTTTGGTAGTCATAGGTGAACCCCATATAGGGGTATTTTGACCAGGAATGCGATTAGGCAGCCGGCTCATCAAGCTATATGGCCTCAGGAGTTGAGTTGTAGGGGCTGTGAATATTGGAGTACTAATATTGATAGTGTTCCTGTAGATTGTTGAAGGAGGAGGAGGGCGACTAGAAGTGGGAGTGATCCTGCCAGGGTATAGAACAGGAAGTAGGTCCCTGCATTTAGCCGCTCGGTTTGGTTGCCCCACCGGGTGATGATGATAAGGGTTGGAATAAGTGTGGCTTCAAATATAATATAAAATATAATAACTTCTGTGGCGCCGAAAGCTATAATTAGGAAAGTTTGTAATGAGGTGAGGAGTATGATGTAGGAGCGTTGTCGGCTAATTGGCTCTGGGTTAATATGATTTTGGCTGGCGAGGATTATAAGGGGAAGTAGTCAGCATGTTAGTACTAAGAGGGGGGTTGATAACGGGTCTGTGGCCAAGTATGTGTTAGAGGAGGTCCATCCGGTCTCAGATGTTCATTTTAATCATGTAAGGCTGATGAAAGCAATTAGGAGACTATGTGTAGTTGTAGTTGTTCATAATCATTTTGGGGAGGTTAGTCAAATTGTTGGGAATAACATGATTGTGGGGATTAATACTTTTAGCATTGTAGGAGGTTGAGGTTTTGTAGCCGGTCGGTGCCGTGGGTACGGGCAGTGGCAACTAGTAGTGCTAGGCCCGTGCTGGCTTCGCAAGCAGAAAAGGCTAAGAGCAGTATAGGGGCTGTTGAGAATCCTGTGGACTCGAATTGTAATGTTCACAGGGCTAGTGCAATAAATAGGGATAATATTATTCCCTCTAAACACAGAAGTGCTGAGAGTAGGTGGGTTCGGTGGAATGCTAGTCCTATTAGGCCTAGGATAAATGCTGAGCTAAAGCTAAAATGTACAGGTGTCATAAGGGGACCGTGGAATTAAACCACGATTTTCTGAGCCGAAATCAGAGGTCTTATTTTGGACTAGCTCCCTATTCTGCTCACTCTAAGCCGCCTTGAGTTCATTCATAAATTAAGCCTAGGGTTAATAAAGCCAGGACTGTTGTGGCTCAGAAGAATGTTTCGGTCGGGTTATGTAGCTGGTCTCCTCAAGGTAATGGGAGCAGGAGTGCAATTTCTAGATCAAATAGGAGGAACAGGATTGCGACTAGGAAGAAGCGTAATGAAAATGGTAACCGGGCGGACCCTAGGGGGTCAAATCCGCACTCATAGGGTGATAGTTTTTCTGCGTCTGGGTTTATTTGTGGTAGTCAAAAAGATACAATTGCTAGGACTAAGGACAGAGCTATTGTGATAATCATGATGGTTGTAACTAGGTTCATTATCTTTCCTTGGGGTTTAACCAAGACTGTGTGATTGGAAGTCACTTGTACTAACTTTGATACTAGAAAGATTATGAGCCTCATCAATAGATAGATACGTAGAGGAATAGTCACACTACGTCGACAAAGTGTCAGTATCAGGCAGCGGCTTCGAAGCCAAAGTGGTGTTCAGATGTAAAGTGGTATTGGATTTGGCGTAGAAGACATACTGCCAGGAAGGTTGATCCAATAATGACGTGTAGTCCGTGGAATCCTGTGGCTACAAAGAATGTTGAGCCGTAGACTCCGTCTGCGATTGTAAAGGGGGCTTCGTAGTATTCTATGGCTTGTAGGGCGGTGAAATAGAGGCCTAATAAAATGGTTAATGCTAAAGATTGGATGGCTTGTTTTCGTTCGCCTTCTATGATGCTGTGGTGAGCTCATGTTACTGTGACCCCGGATGCTAGTAGTACGGCTGTGTTGAGGAGTGGCACTTCAAAAGGGTCCAATGGGGTGACTCCTGTGGGGGGTCAGCACCCCCCTAGTTCTGGTGTTGGTGCTAAGCTTGAGTGGTAGAAGGCTCAGAAGAATCCAAGGAAAAAGAACACTTCGGAGGTAATAAATAGGATTATTCCATATCGCAGTCCTTTTTGTACTGGGGGTGTGTGGTGGCCTTGGAAGGTCCCTTCTCGAATAATGTCACGTCATCATTGGTATATGGTGAGAAGCAGGAGGATTATTCCTAGAGTTATTAGCATTGTTGAGTGGAAGTGGAATCAGATTGCTAAGCCGGATGTTATTAGTAAGGCGGCGATAGCTCCAGTTAGTGGTCATGGGCTTGGGTCAACTATGTGATAGGCATGTGCTTGGTGGGCCATTAAACGTTTTCTTGTAGGTATAGGCTTAGAAGAAGCACAAACACATAGGCTTGGATTATTGCTACTGCGACTTCCAATAGTGTAAGCAGGAAAAGCACAGTGGCAGTTAGGATTGCTACTGTTGGCATTATTGGTAGAAGAACAAATACGGCTGTGGCGATGAGTTGAATTAGAAGGTGGCCTGCGGTTAGGTTGGCTGTGAGTCGAACTCCTAGGGCTAGTGGTCGAATAAATAGACTAATTGTTTCGATGATAATTAGTACTGGGATCAGTAGGATGGGTGTTCCCTCTGGTAACAGATGTCCTAGGGCAATTGTTGGTTGGTTTCGTATTCCAATAATTACTGTGGCAAGTCATAGGGGTACAGCAAATCCTATGTTGAGTGACAGTTGTGTTGTGGGTGTGAAGGTGTATGGTAGTAGGCCTAGCATATTGATTGTAATTAGGAAGATTATTAGTGAGGCCAGTAGTAGTGCTCATTTATGTCCGCCTGCGTTAATTGGTAGTATTAGTTGGTTTGTAAACCGGTTGATAAATCATCCTTGAATTGTGATGAGTCGGTTGTTGATTCATCGGGAGGAAGGGGTTGGGTAGAGTACTCAGGGGAGTGCGATTGCGATGGCAATTAGTGGGACTCCTAGGTATGATGGGCTTATAAATTGGTCGAAGAAGCTTGTTATCATGGTCAGTCTCAGGATTCAGTTTTGTGTTTTTCGGCACTTACTGGGGTTGGTTCATTTGGTGAAGTGTGATTTATGATTTTAGTTGGAATAATAATTAAGAAAATTAATCAGGAGAATACTAAGATTGCAAATCAAGGGCCGGGGTTTAATTGTGGCATTTCACTAGGGGTGGTCGGGAGTCACCAGTCTTTGGCTTAAAAGGCCAACGCTTTGTCCAATATTTAGCTTCCTAGCGAGGCGTCTTCTAGTATTAATGAGGATCAGTTTTCGAAGTGTTCTAGTGGTACTGCTTCAACTACAATTGGCATAAAGCTGTGGTTAGCTCCGCAGATTTCAGAGCATTGTCCGTAGAATACTCCTGGGCGAGAGGCGATGAAGGCGGTTTGATTAAGTCGTCCTGGGACCGCATCCATTTTTACGCCTAGGGATGGGACAGTTCAAGAGTGTAATACATCTTCGGCAGACACTAGGACACGAACTGGGGATTCTATTGGGACAACCATCCGGTGGTCTGTTTCTAGTAGTCGAAATTGTCCTGGGGCGAGGTCTTGGGTTGGTACTATGTAGGAGTCGAAGCCTAGGTTTTCATAGTCTGTATATTCGTAGCTTCAGTATCATTGATGTCCTATTGCTTTAATTGTCAGGTGGGGGTCATTAATTTCATCTATAAGGTATAGAATGCGTAAGGAGGGGAGGGCAATTAATACTAAAATGACGGCTGGCAGAATAGTTCATACGATTTCGATTTCTTGGGAGTCTAAAATATATTTATTAGTGAGTTTAGTAGATACCATTGCAATAATAATATATAGTACTAAGGTGCTAATTAGGAATACAATTATTAGTGTGTGGTCGTGGAAGTGGAGAAGTTCTTCTATAACGGGTGATGCTGCGTCTTGGAATCCTAATTGTGTGGGATGTGCCATTAAGTTCTGGGCTTAAGACATGCAGGGATTTAACCTACAATTTCACCTTGACAAGGTGGTGTAATTTACATTTTACTAATGTCTTTAGAAGGAAGTGACAGAGTGGTTATGTGGCTGGCTTGAAACCAGCATATGGGGGTTCAATTCCTCCCTTTCTCGTTAGTTTGATTGAATTTGGACGAATGCTGGTTCCTCGTATGTGTGGTAGGGAGGGGGGCAGCCGTGGAGTCATTCTACGTTTGTTATTGTTAATTCTACGGATAGTACTTCTCGTTTAGCGGCGAAGGCTTCTCATAGAATAAACAGGAATATAATTACTGCTACTAAAGAAATTAGTGATCCGATGGATGATACTGTGTTTCATAGGGCATAGGCATCTGGGTAGTCAGAATATCGTCGTGGTATGCCTGCTAAGCCCAGGAAATGTTGTGGGAAGAACGTAAGGTTGACCCCAATAAATATAACTCCGAAGTGAATTTTTGTTCAGGCGTTATGAAGGGTGTACCCGGTCAGTAGGGGGAATCAGTGTACAAAGGCTGCTATAATGGCAAACACAGCACCCATTGATAATACGTAGTGGAAGTGTGCGACTACGTAATAAGTGTCGTGGAGAACGATGTCAAGTGATGAATTGGATAGGACAATCCCTGTTAGCCCTCCCACTGTGAACAGGAAAATAAACCCAAGAGCTCATAGTATGGGTGTTTCTCATTTGATTGACCCTCCGTGGAGTGTGGCCAGTCAGCTAAATACTTTTACACCTGTTGGAATTGCGATAATTATTGTTGCGGATGTAAAGTATGCACGGGTGTCTACGTCCATTCCGACGGTAAACATATGGTGGGCTCATACGATAAATCCTAGAAGGCCGATGGCCATTATGGCTCAAACCATTCCTATATACCCAAATGGCTCTTTTTTGCCTGAATAGTAGGCTACGACGTGAGAGATAATTCCGAACCCTGGAAGAATTAGGATATATACTTCTGGGTGACCAAAGAATCAGAATAGGTGTTGGTAGAGGATCGGGTCCCCTCCTCCAGCGGGGTCAAAGAATGTAGTGTTGAGGTTTCGGTCCGTTAGGAGCATTGTGATTCCGGCGGCTAGGACGGGCAGTGATAGGAGAAGTAACACGGCGGTTACTAGCACGGATCAGACGAATAAGGGTGTTTGATACTGGGAGATGGCTGGGGGTTTTATGTTAATGGTAGTGGTGATAAAGTTGATTGCCCCCAGGATTGATGAAACACCTGCTAGGTGGAGCGAGAAGATTGTTAGGTCTACTGATGCTCCTGCGTGGGCTAGGTTCCCTGAAAGAGGCGGATATACTGTTCATCCTGTTCCGGCTCCAGCCTCAACACCAGAAGAGGCTAGTAGTAGCAGGAATGATGGGGGTAGTAGTCAGAAGCTTATGTTATTTATTCGTGGGAATGCTATGTCTGGAGCTCCAATTATCAGTGGTACAAGTCAGTTCCCAAATCCTCCAATCAGAATTGGCATTACTATAAAGAAGATTATCACGAAGGCGTGAGCAGTGACAATAACATTATAGATTTGGTCATCACCTAGAAGTGATCCGGGTTGGCTTAATTCGGCTCGAATGAGAAGGCTTAAGGCAGTTCCTACTATTCCGGCTCAGGCACCGAATACGAGATAAAGGGTGCCAATGTCTTTGTGGTTGGTAGAGAAGAATCAACGTGTGATTGCCACAGGTAGGGTGGCCGAGTACTTAGGCGGTGGGTTGTAGCCCCGAAGACAGAGGTTTAAATCCTCTTCCTATCAGCCCCGTGGTGGAGGACACATTGGATTGCAAATCCAAAGACGCAGATTAATACTCTGCCGGGGCTTTTCCCGCCTTACTGAACTAGGCGGCGGGAAAAGTAGATGAATGCTCGCTGGCTTGAGCGCTTAGCTGTTAACTAAGAGTTTGTAGGATCGAGGCCTTCTCATCTAGTAAGGCCTTAGCTTAATAAAAGCGTCTGATTTGCAATCAGGAGATGCAAGTTAGTCTCTTGTAGGTCTTAGTCAGGGATTAGAAGATTTTCACTTCTACTTAAAGCTTTGAAGGCTTTTGGTCTAAATATTATCCTAAATCCCTAGGTGGCTAGTATTAGAATGGTGGGGGTTATTGGCAGCAGTCCTAGGGCGGCTACAGTGGACAGGGCGAGTGGAATGGATGTTTGGGTTGTTTGGACCCGTCAGGGTGTGGTTGAGTTGGTCGTGTTTGGGGAGATGGTTAGTGTTATAGCGTAGCATAGTCGTAGATAAAAGTACAAGCCGATTAGCGCGGCCAGGGCCATGGCTGTGGCAATGATTGGGAGGTCTTGTTTTGTTAGCTCTTGTAGAATTATTCATTTTGGTAGGAATCCTGTAAGTGGGGGGAAGCCCTCTAGTGAGAGTAGTACTAGGGCAGTTGTTGATGCTAGTACTGGGTTTTTTGATCAGGTTGTTGCGAGGGTGCTGACTTTGGTTGTCAGTGACATTTTTAAGGTTAGGAATGCTGCGGAGGTCATGACAATATATGTTCCTAGTGCAATTAGGGTGAGTTGTGGAGCGTACTGGACTACGATAATCATTCAGCCTATGTGGGCGATTGAAGAATAGGCCAGGATTTTTCGTAGTTGGGTTTGGTTAAGTCCTCCTCACCCTCCCACTAGTGTTGACGTAATTCCTAGCATTGTTAATAGCAATGGATCAATGGTTTGTGCTGTTTGGACAATAAGTGCAAATGGGGCAAGTTTTTGTCAGGTGGATAGGATTAGGCCTGTCAACAGGTCTAGTCCTTGTAGGACCTCTGGTATCCAGAAGTGTATTGGTGCAAGTCCAATCTTAAGTGCTAGGGCGGCCATAAATATTGTGTTGGCGGCCGGGCTTGATATATCATTGATGCTTCATTCTCCTGTAATTCAGGCATTTGTTGTGCTTGCGAATAGGATTATTGCTGCTGCGGTGGCTTGGGTTAAGAAGTATTTTGTTGTTGCTTCTACCGCGCGGGGGTGGTGGTGTTGCGCTATTAATGGGGTGATGGCTAGTGTATTAATCTCTAGGCCTATTCAAGCTAGGAGTCAGTGGGAGCTAGCAAAGGTTAGGGTGGTTCCTAGTCCTAGGCTGGATAGCAGAATTATAAGTACGTATGGGTTCATTGGCGGAGGAGGGATTTTAACCGTCATGTTCGGGGTATGGGCCCGAAAGCTTTATTAGCTGACCCTGCCATAGAAAGTGGTGTAAAGGAAGCACCAAGAGTTTTGATCTCTTGAGTATGGGTTCAATTCCCTTCTTTCTAGGAACTGAGGGGGTTTTAACCCCTATAAGTCACTCTATCAAAGTGGTCCTTGGGCATTCAGGCACAGTTCCTTTGGTTATAGTTGTGGGGGGAGTCCTGCTAGTGCGATTGGCAGGGCGGTGTGTCATAATACGAAGGCGAGTGTGAGAGGGAGGAAGTTTTTTCACACCAGGTGCATTAGTTGGTCGTATCGGAATCGTGGATATGAGGCTCGTACTCATAGGAATATAATGGATAGGAGTGCGGCTTTAGTCATAAGGTTAATTGTTGTAAGTTCGGGGATGCTGGGGATGTGTGAGGCCCCTAAAAATAATACGGCTGAGAGGGTGTTTATTAGGAGGATGTTGGCGTACTCGGCTAGGAAGAATAATGCGAAAGGTCCCCCTGCATATTCTACGTTGAAGCCAGATACTAGCTCTGATTCTCCCTCTGTTAGGTCGAATGGTGCTCGGTTTGTTTCGGCTAGTGTTGAGATGTATCACATTGCGGCTAAGGGCCAGGCGGGGATAAGTAATCAAATGCTTTCTTGGGTGGTGTTAAACGTTTGTAGGGTGTAGCCTCCTGAAAAAATAATGATGGAGAGGAGGATTAGTCCTAGGCTAACCTCGTAGGAAATTGTCTGGGCTACGGCCCGTAAGGCTCCAATTAGTGCGTATTTTGAGTTTGATGCTCAGCCTGACCCCAGAATTGAGTAGACTGCGAGGCTTGATAGGGCTAGGATAAATAAGATTCCCAGGTTAAGGTCTGTTACTGGGTGGGGTATGGGTATTGGGGCTCATAGGGTCAGGGCTAGGGTTAATGCAAGTATTGGGGTGGCTAGGAATAGAAATGGGGATGATGTAGATGGTCGGACCGGCTCTTTGATGAAGAGTTTTACTCCGTCGGCAATTGGTTGGAGTAGTCCGTAGGGCCCAACTACATTTGGTCCTTTTCGTAACTGCATGTATCCCAGGACTTTCCGTTCAATTAATGTTAGGAAGGCTACTGCTAGTAGTACGGGCACGATGAAAGCTAGGGGGTTGATTAGGTGAGTAAATAGGTGGTTAATTAGGGTGTTTGTCATAAACTGGGGAGAGGATTTGAACCTCTGGTTAAAAGGGCTTAGGCCTTTCGCAATTTACCATGCTCTGCCACCCCAGTATGTCCTTATTTTGGCTAACTGAGATTTTGGCTCTCCCTTTATTTTATTTATTTGTCTTCATAAATTAGGGGTGGGGCGTGCCTTAAGTATTGGCCCCCCTTTTCCGATCCTTTCGTACTGGGAAAAGTAGCGTTACAGATAGAAACTGACCTGGATTGCTCCGGTCTGAACTCAGATCACGTAGGACTTTAATCGTTGAACAAACGAACCCTTAATAGCGGCTGCACCATTAGGATGTCCTGATCCAACATCGAGGTCGTAAACCCCCTCGTCGATATGGACTCTGGGAGAGGATTGCGCTGTTATCCCTAGGGTAACTTGGTTCGTTGATCGGCTTTATTGGCCGGATCATGTTTGGTCAGATGTTCTGTGGCTTAGAGGTGTTTCTCTTGGTTTTAGGAGGTTTATCCCAGTCCACTCGGAGGATCTTTTTTCCTCCGTGGTCGCCCCAACCGAAGGTAAAGTATCATGTCCCATAAAGTTTTTGCTTTTTGTTGAGTTGCTTAACGTGGTTGAGTTTTGTACCTTAAGCTCCAAAGGGTCTTCTCGTCTTGTATAATTATACCCGCTTCTGCACGGGTAGATCAATTTCACTGACTTGAAAGGGGAGACAGTTAAGCCCTCGTTTAGCCATTCATACAGGTCTCTATTTAAAAGACAAGTGATTGCGCTACCTTTGCACGGTCAAAATACCGCGGCCGTTGAACTTGCAGTCACTGGGCAGGCTGGACCTCCTATACTTGGCTGTGTTGCAGGAGGCGATGTTTTTGGTAAACAGGCGAGGCTTGTGTTTGCCGAGTTCCTTCCCTTTCTTTTAGTCTTTCCTCTGATGGCACTCCAGTGTGGGGGTAACGATGGTTTAGTTGTGAGTTCTTCTCGCTTATGTTTGTAGTCCACATTGCTCTCTTGGGTTGAGTTCGTTAGTTGCCAATGGTTGGTCCGTTTTGGCTTACACTTGTGCTGGGAGAAGGGCGAGCCTTCTTGTTACTCATTTTAGCATAGTCTCTTCCATGCAAGCATGGGTTGGCCTAATAATGTTTAGGGGAGTAAGATTTCTTGTCAGAATAATAAACTTTTTTCTGTCTGAGCTTTAACGCTTTCTGTTTAGGTGGCTGCTTTTAGGCCCACTAGAACAGTGTGTTTTATATGTTATGATCTTTATCCTCCTGAAAAGGTTGTGTCCTTTGTTAAAGGGGCTGTACCCCCTTTAACTAACTCTCGTGTGTCTCTCTGTGTCTTGCTTGTGCTATTTTGACTTGAGGGGCACGAGGCTGAACTTCTATTCATTTCTTAGGCAACCAGCTATCACCAGGTTCGGTAGGTCTGTCACTTCTACCCGGAGCTCTTCCCACTCTTTTGCCACAGAGACGGGTTGGCCCTTAATAGGCTGTCTCGGGGTAGCTCACCTGGTTTCGGGGTTTCAAACTAAAGGTCTCTTTGCTTGGGTGTACTGGCTAAATCATGATGCAAAAGGTACAAGTTTTAATCTTTGCTTTTCTGTGCTTGTGTGAGTTCTTTCATTTCTCTTTCAGCTTTCCCTTGCGGTACTGTTTCTATTGCTTTGGTGTGACCCTTTCTGTCTCCCATACTCAGGTAAAAGAATGGTTTAGTTTCTGTGTTTAGTTTATTTGGTTTTATCTATATTATTCATTTATTTGGTGATTAAGCTAGCTGTTTGGCTCAGGGTGATCCAACTTGCATGGATGTCTTCTCGGTGTAAGTGAGATGCTTGGCTAACTCAGCCACGCCCTGGGTTTGATCCAAGTGCACCTTCCGGTACACTTACCGTGTTACGACTTGCCTCCCCTTGTCAGTGCTATTGTATTAGGTATTTTGGTGCGTTTTGAGGGGGAGAGTGACGGGCGGTGTGTACGCGTCTCAGAGCCGGGTTCAAAGGGACACTCTATTTCCCTTTTACTACTAAATCCTCCTTCAAGCACTGTTTCATGGTGCATGTTCGTAATATTCTGCTATAGAAAATGTAGCCCATTTCTTTCCATTTCATGCGCTACACCTCGACCTGACGTTCTGGGTTGTGCCCATTTTGCTTACTTTTGTTTCCTTCACAGGGTAAGCTGACGACGGCGGTATATAGGCTGGGGTGGCTAGAAGTGGTGAGGTTAAACGGGGGTTATCGGTTCTAGAACAGGCTCCTCTAGGGGGGTCTGAGACACCGTCAGGTCCTTTGGGTTTTAAGCTAATGCTCGTAGTACCCTGGCGGACATCTAATTGTAGTTGGATGTCTAAGTTTACGACTGAGCATAGTGGGGTATCTAATCCCAGTTTGTTTCTCAGTTTTCGTGGGGTCAGGTGGGTTAGTTAAAGCTACTTTCGTATATGGGACTTCGGACACCTAGAAGCGTATGACGGCCAAGGGGCCATTTGGCTTTATTATTATTTATCCTTAACCACCCTTTACGCCGTTATAATATCAACTAGGGCCTCTCGTCTAACCGCGGTGGCTGGCACGAGTTTTACCGGCCCTCTTAACGCTAACTGAGTCAAGTTTTCACTTATGGCTTAATGTTTATCACTGCTGAATTCCCTTGGGGGTGTGGCTAGGCTGGGCGTCTTGGGCTAAGTATTTGTGCCTGATGCCTGCTCCTTACCCCCGGGAGGGGGTTAAGGGCGTACTCACTGGGATGCGGAGACTTGCATGTGTAAGTTGGGTTAGAGCTGATAGTAAGGTCGGGACCATGCCTTTATGCATGCGGAGTTTTTTAGGACCCATCTTAGCATCTTCAGTGCTATGCTTTTTGTTAAGCTACGCTAGC